CAGAATATTTCGCAAGTCAAGACACTTCGAATATTTGTTCTATTTACTCTTTATCTGTCTATCTGTCAGAAAAGAAGAAAGTAGAGTGAATTTTCCTATTATTAAATTCAATACAATATTCAAAACTTTAAATGAAAGTATTAAATGAAAGTATTTTAAAATGAAAGTATTTTTCTCACATCTATTCTAGATTCCATTGTCGTAAAAGATATTGTATGTATTGATATGAAAATATTTGGTACATGAAGTCATGGTCTGATAGATATATAGATATATCAATATTATTATATATAAATTTTATATTAGGCTTATTATATTTATATAGAAATCTTCTATTAGGTATAAATTTAGAAATTAAATATCAATATAAATTGATCTTGTGTTCTGGAATCAAAGAAAGATATTCAAAAAGTCTTTTCTATGTCTTATCTTATGACTTCGAATAAACTTTTCTATGGAGGAAGGGAATAGTGATTTATTCCTATAAAATAACTAGGAGCAAGAAGATCAAATCAGAAATATCGACAGATTTTTTTCGGAGTCCAAAAATAAATATTAAAATGAAAGAAAAAGCAGAGCTACTCTTTTAATTTCATCTATATCGAATCGAATTTGAATAATCGAATTTGAATATCAGAATAGTAGATATAGTCATGATGCAATAGGTTAGGTCCACTTACTTTTATTGATTTCGAATCAAATTTTTAAGATTGATTTATGGAAAATAAAAAATTTGGCGATTTAAGAGCCAATTAATATATCAATTAATATATACTAATAATATATAATAATAATATATATTAGAAATACTATAACTAGAATAGTATATATTCTATTTCGAATATATTCTAAAAAATACAATAAAATCTATTGTAAATAAATAGAAATATATTTAGATTAGAATATAAAGAATATATTCGAATAAGATAGTAGAAGAGTAAAAGAATGTATTATTATTAGATATTAATTAATATATTATTAATTAATATATTATTAATATTATTAGATATTACTATTGGATATTAAGATATTCTAATCCTATTAATATATTCAAATATTATATAGAATATTCTATTTTTATTAGAAATAATATTCCAAAGATATATTCTAAAAGAAACTAGAAAAGAAACTAAAATAAAGCATTAAAATATTCATTTTTGAAAATTTTAGAATTAATTAGAATTCTAGAGTTTCTTACTTTTGTTATTACAAATAACAACTTCTATTCCCTCTTCAAATAGGAATACTACCGAAGGTTTTATGAAAAAACGCCAAAGCCCCTTATCGGATTTGAACCGATGACTTACGCCTTACCATGGCGTTACTCTACCACTGAGTTAAAGGGGCTCGTTTGATTCAATTCTTGAATGATCCACTATGCGGATAAGAGAGATCTATGAAACTAGATTAGAAATTCAATCTATAAATCTATAAAAAGTAAGTAACTATTTTAGAAACTATATTATAATAGAATATTCTAATTAAATAAATATTTAATTAATTATTTTAAATTATTTATTATTAATTAGAATTTGAAATTAAGATTCTCGATCGAATTATCGATTCGAATTATTCTATTAAATTATTCGAATCGATAATTCGATTTCGATAATGGCGTATAATGGATAATGGCGATTAGAATGAATCTTTCTTTAATATAAGAATAAGAATAAAAAAATTCTACGGAATCTGAAAGGCGCAAAGATTCTTCAAATCTAGTCATACCATTTCGTTATATTGACAATTTCAAAAAACTGTTCATACTATGAACATAGTATGCCGGCGGTCGGGCAAACGTGCCCCCATCGTCTAGTGGTTCAGGACATCTCTCTTTCAAGGAGGCAGCGGGGATTCGACTTCCCCTGGGGGTAGGGTATTACGAAAGGAAGTGGATCGTGGATTATTTTTTTAATTTTAATAAAATAATAAAAAAAATATGGAATTGATTCTTTCTGGGTCGATGCCCGAGCGGTTAATGGGGACGGACTGTAAATTCGTTGGCAATATGTCTACGCTGGTTCAAATCCAGCTCGGCCCAATAATTCACTGATCCGCCATGAAATGATATAAGCCCCTTGTTCTCTCGAAATGCCTGATACGGAAAAAAGTCAAAATTTCGGATATATCTCTACTTGTTCTTTAATTTTATTTGTTTTCTTTTTTTTTTTTTTTTGAAAGATTTTGTTTTATTCGACTTTGATTTGAAATAACGAAAAGATGACTAGTAAGCCCTGTCGCTTTGTATCATTAAAGCGTATATCCATGGGAATATCCCGCTCCCCTTTCTGTTACAAGGCGGTGATTTCAATCGAAAATCGAAATATAAAAAGGGCTTGAATGAAATCATAACAATATGTATGCTGTACACTTTATTGCATTTCCCGGGGATTGTAGTTCAATTGGTCAGAGCACCGCCCTGTCAAGGCGGAAGCTGCGGGTTCGAGCCCCGTCAGTCCCGACGGATCCAATAATATAATAAAACGAATACATCAACTCATATCTCCCTCTTCTGCGAAAGGGGAGCAAATAGCACAATTTCATTTTCATTTCCAAGGGGATACTTCTTATTATTATTTTATTATTATTATTTTTTTTTTGAAAAGCATCTTTTTTCTTGGCTCCGATTTTGTCTAATCTCATTCCAATTTCAAATTGGGCACTAAAGTTTTAATATATTCTATGCATTTCATTACCAAGGAAAGAGGCTATTATATTAAATTATTAAATATATTAAAAACATAAAGATCAAATAAAAATAAGGATCCTACTTCTTTCTATTATATAGAGAATTTTTTTTTAGGATTTTCGTTGAAGAAAAAACAAAACATAAACAAATGAATTTGGTAGAATATTCTATTTTGATATTCTCTATTTTTTAAATATATTGGGACTTGTCTTCTTTATCCCAATCCCATTTATTGGTTTTCCAATAAGATTCGATCATTAAAAAAGGAGTTTAGAAATTAACTCTCCTTTCGCTTCTATTGTTTATTTTTTGGGGTTTGTTTGTAACCAATGTAAGTGGGAAAGAAAGGTGGTTACATGATACGTCTCAGATGATTGTACAAAGAAGTCAATAATTTTGTATTTTTTAGAGAAAAGAAAGAATATGCTAAATTAAAAAAAGTAAAGTAAAGAAATTTTCAATTGAATCAAGAATCTGTTTTTAAATTCGGTATGGATAAACGATCTTTCTATGTTATACTATTGAATTCTCGACAATGAATCGATTTGATAGCTCAGATATTGTTATTCATGATATTGATCCGATTCAATATCATCGAGATGGACTTCATCCCATTGAATTTATAGGCGAAAGATTTAGTATCTCTATGGGATTAAATCCCGAGTTTTTTTGAAGTAAAGAAAAATGAAACGATGAGATTATGGAAGTAAATATTCTTGCATTTATTGCTACTGCACTGTTCATTCTAGTTCCTACTGCTTTTTTACTTATAATATACGTAAAAACGGTTAGTCAAGGTGATTAATTTGACTGAAAATTGACTTCTTAGTTCTTATCAATATCAATGATTGAAGAAAGAAAATTACTAGTTTGCGTCTTAGATGAAATAAGTGCACTAGAATTAGCAGTATTCTAGGAGATCCCGTAGTATGATAGAAAGAAATCTTTTTTTTTCTATCATACTATCCATTTTTGGTATTCTAATGTATAAAGTTATACTGTAATAAAGATAGAAGTTTAATATAGATATAGATTAATCTAGAATCTCATATTGATATATCTAGATATCAATTATCTATATGGAATGTACATAATGTCCCAATTCTATTTCTTCATCTATTTGATTTGTGTTGATTCTAATTAATCTGAAATAGTCGAAAGGCAATTCTTACTCTTACTTTTTTTATTCTAATTCCTAGAGTTCTGATTATTTTCAATATGAATTGAATCCCGACATCTACTGAAAGAATAAAATCAATAATAAAGTAAAAAAATCTGGACATATAGTAATATTAATTATTACTAAAAGAAAATCAAGAAATCCTTTTTTTTTTTTAACATTTCGAAGAAGTAATTGATCGAGCAGTTGACAGATCATCCAAGGAAAGGAGTTCTATAAAAACTTTTACGATTTCAACAACAAGGATTAGTAAACCCTGGCAATTTTTAACCCTTGAATTATGATATGAAATAAGTCAAGTTAATAAAATAAGGTATATCATAAATCAATTTTCTTTTCTAAAAGAATAAAACAAATACTAAATTAAGCAAGAAAATATCTTAGTATGCATAGTATCTCATTCGAGAACCACTATGTCTATCTTATTTCCCATAGAAAACTCACTTCATTTTAATCACTTTTAATATTTAATAACTATTTAAAAGCTAATAAAAGAAGTACTTTTTTCTCTTTGACCAGGAAAGAGGCAAACAAAAAAAAGGGGGGGGGGTCAATCCCTTCCCCCTCATTGTTGATATATAACTCTGGTAAGAACTACTTTATCCAAATAGAGAATTTAGAAAAAATTTGGTTGGAATGAATTTCCAACCATTTGGATTACTTTTACTTTCGAAATATGAACACCAGAATCATTGAAATATTTGTTTGATTAAATTAAAAGGGTATTATTCATATATTATTCCTAAAACAGATTACTTCACTCAAATCCAATATAGAATTTTGAAATGAAGATATTTTAAATTCAATTTAATTGAATTTAAACAAGAGTTAAATTTCAAAATCTTTGCAGAATAATGTATAAAACAATTGATACAGTTTGATTTCTCAAACTCAATTAATATTATCCCTAGAGTCCACTTCTTCCCCATACTACGAGTGAAAGGGAAAATGTAAAGACTACCATTAAAGCAGCCCAAGCGAGACTTACTATATCCATGTGAATTATGTCCTCTATCTTTATGAATATGAAGGAATTTTTTAGTAAGGAATTTTTCTATTTTAAGGAATTTTTCTATTATTGTTCATTAATACTAATAATTAATACTAATAATAGTAGAATCGCTGGCGCAGAGTCAAACAAAAATTCTCTTCAATATATTAATGAAACAATCCAAAAAATCCAATTAATTTTAAGAAGTTTTTATATGATGACTGATTCGACAAATTATATCAGCAAAAGGGACATAGGGTATTTTGCGTCTTTTGTTGATGAGGCGACACCCGGATTTGAACTGGGGAAAAAGGATTTGCAGTCCCCCGCCTTACCACTCGGCCATGCCGCCAAGGTGACACAAAATAGACAAAAATAGCGCCCCTTAGGGGTTCTTTTTTTGCACTTGCATCTTGAATCCCATTTTTTTTAATCCCTTTACTAAATTCCTAAAAATAAATCCTTCTTTTTTTTTTTGATTGGATCTATCTTTTCAATTCATTTTGTATAGTATCTCAATACACTAGTAAAATTCTTTATGCTTTCTATTGAAAGGAAAAGTGACTTTTCAGTCACAAAAGCCAAAATTAAGGACAAATTTGAACCATTAACTATTGACTGTGAATTAATGAACGATTCATGGATTTGAATCTAGAATTGTATTTCCCTAATCTTAATTATATAAGAAACAAAAACGCATACCTAACCAATCAGTATTGATTCTTTTCAATACAAAATTCTTCTCAATTTGAATTATAACAACAATTACGGGTATATGTAAACCCTAGAACATAAAATTTTACACCGTATCTATCTTATCTGTCTAGAATTCCTCTATCAAAAAAGGAACTGCAGTATAGGGGGAGACAGGAATATATATAGCTCTATCTAGTTCTATCTGGGTAGGCTTAATAAGCCTTCTTATGCACTTCAATCGTTTTATTTCTATATTTCTATTTTATTTCTATATTCTAGAATATAGAAATAAAATAGAATATAGATAAAAATATATTTCTTCTATGTATATGCGATTTTTTTTTTAATTAAACAATGAAATCCACGAAAAAGCTAACTAAGTCTTAAAAAAAAAGCAACTTTATATTGTTTCTGATTATTGGTTCTTTATCCCATCGAAAGATTCAATACTGAATCCATTTATTTTACGGATATCCAATCATATTGGAATATGTAATATCATAATAATGGTAGAAATTAAATCACGTTTTGCTTTGGTATTCTATAACAAAATTTACTAAGTCTAAGTTAAGTGTAATTTCTCAATCCCTTTCCAGTTGTATCTCTTGCAAATTCGAATTTGAGTATAAAATTATCTTTATTCAAACGTTCATATGTATTTCATACATTCCATACTATGGAGTTAGATAAAATTTTAGGCGATTCTGTAAACAGAATAGAAATTCTATCATTGCTAGATCGATCCATATAATTGAATGAAGAACGATCCAATAATGGGATTTGAAAAATATTTAATAAACGGGAAATTCAAAATGCTCGAGGATGGAAATGAGGGAATGTCTACAATACCTGGATTTAATCAGATACAATTTGAAGGATTTTGTAGGTTCATTGATCAGGGCTTAACAGAAGAGTTTTCTAAGTTTCCAAAAATTGAAGATACAGATCAAGAAATTGAATTTCAATTATTTGTGGAAACATATCAATTAGTCGAACCATTGATAAAAGAAAGAGATGCTGTATATGAAGCACTTACATATTCATCTGAATTATATGTATCCGCGGGATTAATTTGGAAAAACAGTAGGGATATGCAAGAACAAACAATTTTTATTGGAAACATTCCTCTAATGAATTCCCTAGGAACTTTTCTAATAAATGGAATATACCGAATTGTAATCAATCAAATATTGCAAAGTCCCGGTATTTATTACCGCTCAGAGTTGGATCATAACGGAATTTCGGTATATATCGGGACTATAATATCAGATTGGGGGGGGAGAATTGAATTAGAGATTGATAGAAAAGCAAGGATATGGGCCCGCGTGAGTAGGAAACAGAAAATATCTATTCTAGTTCTATCATCAGCTATGGGTTTGAATCTACGACAAATTTTAGAGAATGTGTGTTACCCTGAGATTTTCTTAGCTTTCCTGAATGATAAGGAAAAAAAAAAAATTGGATCAAAGGAAAATGCCATTTTGGAGTTTTATCAACAATTTACTTGTGTAGGCGGAGATCCAGTATTTTCTGAATCCTTATGTAAGGAATTACAAAAGAAATTCTTTCAACAAAGATGTGAATTAGGAAGGATTGGTCGATTAAATATGAACCGGAGACTGAATCTTGATATACCTCATAACAATACATTTTTGTTACCAAGAGATATATTGGCAGCTGCGGATCGTTTGATTGAAATGAAATTTGGAATGGGTACACTTGACGATATGAATCATTTAAAAAATAAACGTATTCGTTCTATAGCGAATCTCTTACAAGATCAATTCGGATTAGCCCTGATTCGTTTAGAAAATGTGGTTAGGGGGACTATATGTGGAGCAATTAGGCACAAATTGATACCGACCCCTCAAAATTTGGTAACTTCAACTCCATTAACAACCGCTTATGAATCTTTTTTTGGATTACACCCATTATCTCAAGTTTTGG